CAATATGCTGATGTCTCTAGTAAACCAAAGTCATCGTCGAATAGCTATTTTGCTTCAATTTCTTTTTTGAGAAAAAAAATGAAAGATTTAGTTACGATTAGAAATTGACTTTCTATCTTCAGCCATGGATCCCTTACTCATACTTATTCAATTGGAAGTCTTGGTCCAATTCAAAAATTCTGTTTCGCAATTTCATAATCCAACTTTGAAATTTATAAGTGACTCATGGATACAAATCACGAGAATGCGTATTTTTTCTCGACTTTCTCATTGAGAGGTAAAGGATTCAATCCTTTTAAGAAATAAAGTTTTTGATGGGAATATGAATAAACCCGAAAGACCCTTTAACTATTAAAAGGTTAATAGAACGAATCACACTTTTACCACTAAACTATACCCGCTACAATATCATTATTGTATACAAATGGACCTTTTGTCCAACAAGGTAATTGAGCATGATCAAGATAGGATCATCAAAGAATCATTAAAATGAGAGTGTTGAACTTTGGGAGTTCTAAATTGAATGAGATTCGGAAAAGAGGCTTCATTTAATTTAATAATTTAAATGAAATAACTAAAACCTTTTGCTGAAGAAGATAGATACCGATCAAAAAAACACTCAAATTCTAACAGAAAAATCCATTGTGAAAGAATCAAAAGTTTCTTTTTTAGTTCGGAAAATGAAAATGAAATATAACAAGAAAAAGCATGTAAAAAATCTTTCTTCTTTTTGTTGTTGCTTAAATCTAAAATATAAAATTATTATATAATAATATAAAACAAAACAAGTCTTTTTGTTTTCAAATCAGATAAATCATTATTTATCTATACTTCGTTGGAACAAAAAAAAAGGCCCGGCCTGGTCAGTACTTAGCCGGGCCATCAGAATAAGAAGGGCCTTTCAAACAAAACAAAGAGGTCTTCCTTATTTTTCTTTAGTTCGATTGTTGGCACGCCCCTCTTTTAGATACAGGAAATTCCTTATTTGTGGATCTCTCTCTATATATAATAGAATAGAGAAAGAAGAGTAGAGAAAGAAAGATTCCTTATATTATGTATAATATAGTAATTATCTTTTTCAATTGGGAGAGATGGCTGAGTGGACTAAAGCGTCGGATTGCTAATCCGTTGTACGAGTTATTCGTACCGAGGGTTCGAATCCCTCTCTTTCCGTTTCTGTTGATGACTTGATTTATTTATTTAATTTTCCTATTTTAAAAGTATGAGTTAAACGCGTGGAATAGATAAAATCCTAAGAAAATAGGAAAATTAACCAAGAAAAACCCTTTGGATTTTATTCTTCACGTCCAGGATTACGTCCCGGATCATTAGATAAGAATCCAAAGATAAAGAGAGAAACAAAAAATATCACTACGGTATAAACGAAGAGTTTCAGAGTAAGCATTACACAATCTCCAAGATTATTTTTTGGAAAAAAAGAGAATAGATCTTCCATTTTTCTACCACATAGACTATTTTGACACCAAGAAATAAGTTTTTCTAGAAATAAAAATGCATTGTCATAAATCCATTTGTTTTTCATTAACAAAAATTTTTGTTTATATCCAAATTAGATATTGTGGGAGACCCTAAATAGGGTTAGGGTCTTTCACTGGAAAAGGGGTTAAAAATGAGGAAATGGGGGTAAGCCGAATTTATGATTTATGGCGACTATCCAAGCCAAGAATTTCAGTGTGCGAATCGAAGGTTCATACTCTCAAACTTATCTGATTATATCAATTGTTAGGATTTTTTATCGAAGAAATCATGCATTTTCTAGGATATTATTAGTAAGGATCTTATCGAAAACTTACAGCAGCTTGCCAAACAAAAGCTAAGAGAAAAAAAAACAGAGGTATGACTGGCATAACATCTACGATTGGATTCAAAAAAGCATAGGCTTCGGGCAATTTGCCGAAGAAAAAACTACTCGAATAAAGGGCAGAATTAATACAGATCAAACTAACGATATTAAGCATAACAGACATTTTGTTCTTGGAGATAATTGCATTTTGATTGAGTTTTTGATATAAGGAACAAGGAAGAAAGTAAGTAAGGTAGACAAAAAATCCTTCTTTTTCTTTGAACCCACCCAACCAAAAATCCTCCAATTCTCAAAGGAGAATAGAAGAAATCATACTTTCATACAATATCTTAATTGAATTCTATGTAATGATCAATAAATTAAATTGAATTCTATATCTATATGTATCAAAATCCCAGTATCAATCTATTATATAAATATTTGGACTGCAGTTGACAAACAACCAGTAACAATATTATTGTTTCTTCGTGTAGATTATAAATTCAAATGGGGCGTGGCCAAGTGGTAAGGCAACGGGTTTTGGTCCCGCTATTCGGAGGTTCGAATCCTTCCGTCCCAGCGCATATCCATTTTTTTATGCTACATTATTCCCATAGAAAGAGTGAGAGTGGGGGGGTGGATATGAATGAATCCATATTCATTTTAACTAATATGTGTCTCTTCGAATCTCATTAAAAAGAAAGTTCCATAACAATAACATATTTATATATGTTATGGAGCCGGTGTTTTTTCTTTGAATCTGATTTTATTTAGGTATTTCGTGTTTGACTCTAATCAAAGATTGGAAATCTATGTAACGATTGAGGGAGAGGGGATTTATCCTATCCCTTTATATTTTATTTTATGCACTTTATGACAAGAGTCGATAATAATATTATGCAACCCCATGTTAAAGTTAAACAAAATACATATATATCATATAATGATATAAAATGAGAAAATGTTTAGCTTATATGGTATATATCGTTCTATTCCAATGACAATAAATTTTTGATTTTTGTGAAAAAGATTTGTAATCCTTAAAATGATATATAACAGTGACAACTCGTCAGTCTATCTGAGAGATACGAAAACCCTTCCCTATTTTTTTTCGATTTTTATTTTCGTAATTGTGATATGATATCAGATCAAAAGAATAAAGATTCAAATCTTAACTTACATCATTTTTTTATACATCTCATGTAAAAAAAATTAGATTGATTTCTTCTTTTCTTTGATCTATTTATTGATTTCAATTAAAATTTAATCAGTGCTGAGTCAATTAAAAAATAAAAATAGATCCTTCTATGAAGATCGAACGTGATTTTTACTGTTCAATTTTATTAAAATTAAATATGTCTAATAATGATGTCTAAATAGGAAACTTTTTTAATTTCAATTTGAAATTTTTTAAATGTTTTTTCAATGATTCCTTCTAAGTGGAATCTTTGAAAAAGTAGCAAATAGTTTAATCTATCCTATATGAATCATTTGAAAATACAGATTCAAAAAGTTATTCGTTTATATATTTCTATTTCGTTCTAGGATCTATATATTATTTATGTATGTTAAAAATGCCATCTTGCTAAAATTTTTTCAGAAAAACAGTTCTCCCTTATCATATATAGGCGAAAAAGTCTAGATTGTGATGTCTATGGACAGCTAAACCAATGACTATTCATGATTCCATGATTGAATCAATCCCATACTGGTTCCAAATTAGAGGAATGTTATGGTAAAACTTCGTTTGAAACGATGTGGTAGAAAGCAACGTGCGACTTGAAGGACACGATCCATTGTGGATTTTTACATCCATCATTTTCCATTTGTCTAGGAATGAGGGTGCCCTTGACTCGACATTGTTTGTTCTATTACACTTAAACCCTTCATTTTTTTGGGGTTGTAAATAGTCCACGATGGAGCTCGAGTAGAAAGGATTAATTCATTTCTCGGGGGCAAGGATCTAGGGTTAATGCCAATCGATCAATTGGAACAACTTCGTAAATATATCTTCCGTATATAGAAAGAGGAATATAGAAAAAGGATCCAATTGTAGCAAGTTTTCAATTCACAAGAAAAATTTGTTGGAATTTATCAAACCTTTTCGATTATTCGATTATAAAGTGTATCACGCGGGAATCAACAGGCCATGGGATTCTTTGCTAGAAAGCAATCAAAAAGGGTATGTTGCTGCCATTTTGAAAGGATTCAGAAGCACCGAAGTAATGTCTAAACCTAATGATTTAAAATAAGCATAAAGGATCTAAGAACAAGGAAACACCATTTGAATTGTCTCATATAGTATCAATAACTGCATCACACTAAAGAATCCAAATAGAATTTTAAACGAGACAAACAAATGGGGGTAAAGACTACTCATCAATAAATGAAATAGACTAAAGATTTTTCCTTTCAGCTATTTCAGAGTTATCCAACTTGAGTTATGAGTACGAATGGTTTTTCCTTTTCAGGAAGAAAAAAAGACTTAAATAATAGTCGAATTGATTTTATAGGCCCATTTGTCATTTAATTTATTAGAATTGCATACATAGACAAAACTTCGAATCAAATCATTTTTTCTCGAGCCGTACGAGGAGAAAACTTCCTATACGGTTCTAGGGGGGGTATTGTTGATCTACATCTATCCCAATGAGCCGTCTATCGAATCGTTGCAATTGATGTTCGATCCAGAAGAGAAGGAAAAGATCTTAAAAAAGTGGGCTTTTATGATCCAATGAAGAATCAAACTTATTTAAATGTTCCCCTTATTCTATATTTCCTTGAAAAAGGTGCTCAACCCACGGGAACTGTTCAGAATCTTTTAAAAAAAGCGGAAGTTTTTAAGGAACTTTCGTCTAATCAAATGAAATTCAATTAAAGAAATACCAGGGGGGGGAGCAGTTTGTATATAACTTTGTATAATTTTTTTGTACTTATTTTTTTTATTTCCCCCCCTTTTCTGCTGTATTCGTATTTATTTAGGATTGTTTCCGTTAAATTGGATGGTCTAAAATGACAGACAAAACCTCAGTTTATTGATCTACTAAATATAAAATTCGGACATTTCCTTCAATTGTGTGGTTTTTATTGCAGCTCAACTACCCATCAAGGAATCTATTTTGCTTATTCCACTTAGATTCATGAAATACATTATGGACTAAAAAACCCGGAAATTTTTTTCAATTCTTCCTTTTTGATTCTTTCAGTTATCTTTTTTTTATCTAAATTAGATATATAGTGTCAATCCAAGACAATTTTGAATATTATTGCATTGTTAAATTGCAATTCAAAGAATTGAAAAAAAAAAATCAATGCAATTTATTTTTTCCACTGTATTCTTTTCTCAACATTTATATTGACAACAGTGTATCGAACAAATATAATTCATCGTGATAAGCGAACCGGGTCTATTTATTTCCGTCCCATAGGTTTTTACTTTACCTTATTCAAATTCAAACGATGCTTTCTTCGATACAAGAGGTTTTTTTGATTGAATTAAAGGGTAGATAACATAAGAGATACTCTATAAATTTTTTAAATTTGGTATATATATATTTTTTTATCTGAGAATTTCTTGTATTTTCATCTAATCAATTTCTTTTTATGTTTCGAATCCATTATAAAATTTGTTTTTTTATATTTGTTAGCTCAACGGTTTGATTAACTTATATAATATCCTTTCCTTTTGTTTAAATTTAATTGAATTTGATTCTGATTGTATCTATACACTCTTTGTTGAAGATTTTTGTTGAAGGTTGAAGTTTTATTTAATCTATATTTTATTCGGGTTGCTAACTCAACGGTAGAGTACTCGGCTTTTAAGTGCGGCTAGAATCTTTTACACATTTGGATGAAGTGAGGAATTCGTCCATACCATTGGTAAAGTTTGGAAGACCGCGACTGATCCTGCAAGGGAATAAATGGAAAAAAGAGCATGTCGTATCAATGGAGAGTTCTGAGGATATTTCATCCTTATCGGATCGGTATAAAACCTTGTTCGAATTCTTGGAACGAAACAAAATAAAGTAAAGTAGGGTCAAATGAATAAATGGATAGGGGCCCTATGGCTTCAATTAATTATAAAAAAGAAAAAGCAACCAGCTTCTGTTCTTAATTTGAATAATTTCCCGATCTAATTAGACGTTAAAAATAGATTAGTGCCTGATAGGGGAAGGACTTCTCCCCCACGAGTGGATTCTATATTTTTTTAATGAATCCTAACTATTGGCATTCTTGATTTTGGAATGAAGATGCGTGTGTAAAAGAAACAGTATATTGATAAAGAAAGTTTTTTCCGAAATCAAAAGAGCGATTAGGTTGAAAAAATAAAAGATTTCTAGCCATCTTATTATCCTATAATATAGACGAATTAAATGAAATGAATGGAAAAAGGAGAGGGTAGAGAATCTGCTGATAAGTTTACCTATCCCGAGGTATCTATTCTTACTAGAATACCTTGTTTTGACTGTATCGTACTATGTATCATTTGATAACCCCCAAAATCTTCTACTTTTGATTCAAATCGAATTTCAAATGGAGGAAAGCCAAAGATATTTACAGCTAGAGAGATCTCAACAACACGACTTCCTATATCCACTTATCTTTCAGGAATATATTTATGCATTTGCTTATGATCGTGGTTTCAGTAGATCCAGTTTGTCGGAAAATCCGAGTTATAACAATAAATCTAGTTTACTGATTGTGAAACGGTTAATTACTCGAATGTATCAACAGAATCATTTTATTATTTATTATCCTAATGATTCTAATCAAAATACATTTTGGGCGCGCAGAAATAATTTGTATTCTCCAATCATATCAGAGGGTTTTGCTTTTATTGTAGAAATTCCATTTTCTCTAGGATTAATATATTGTCTAGAAGGGAAAAATAAAAAGATAGTCAAATCTCAAAATTTACGATCAATTCATTCAATATTTCCCTTTTTAGAGGACAATTTTTCACATTTAAATTTTGTATTAGATATACTAATACCCCAGCCTGTTCATGTGGAAATCTTGGTTCAAACTCTTCGCTGTCGGGTAAAGGATGCCTCTTCTTTGCATTTATTACGATTCTTTCTCAACGAGTATTGTAATTCGAAGAGTCTTATTACTCCACAGAAAGCCAGTTCCTCTTTTTCAAAAAAAAATAAAAGATTGTTCTTATTTTTATATAATTCTCATCTATGTGAATACGAATCTATTTTCGTCTTTCTACGTACTAAATCTTCTCATTTACGATCAACATCTCTTGGAGTTCTTCTTGAACGAATATATTTTTATGGAAAAATAGAACGTGTTGTGAACATCTTTGTTAAGGTTAAGGATTTTCAGGCGAACCTACGGTTGGTTAAGGAACCTTGCATGCATTATATTAGGTATCAAAGAAAATCCATTCTGGCCTCCAAAGGGACGTCTCTTTTCATGAATAAATGGAAATCTTACCTTGTCGCTTTTTGGCAATGGCATTTTTCGCAGTGGTTTCATCCAAGAAGGATTTATATAAATCATATATCCAATCATTCCCTTGAATTTTTGGGCTATCTTTCAAATGTGCGAATGAACCCTTCAGTGGTACGGAGTCAAATTATAGAAAATTCATTTCTAATCAATAATGCTATTAAGAAAGTCGATACCCTTATTCCCATTATTCCTCTGATTGCGGCATTGGCTAAAGCTAAATTTTGTAACGTACT